TGAACTATACGTTGCAAAGCAAAGAATTCGGTTAGAAGTCTAAGTAAATACTCAATACCCAAGTTGGTTTACAAAGTTGATCATGATATGATCAAATACTTTTTGGGTGGTCTCAGATTTTAGGATTACTATGCGATCTCCAAAATAGTTGGAGACGCAGATTTACTTGTTACTAATTTCGTCTAGCCTATATGTTTCTTTAGATCTCTTGTTTCACTCCGATAGTATTATTGATGATATCAATGCAGAGGAAATGAATGCATTTCCATACTATTAAATTTCCTAAGTATAAGTAGGAAATTAATTCAATATTGATTATTGATTAAGCGAAATAGATAAAGACTAGATTTTATCTATTTCACTTAATGATACTAGATCTTACGGAGCCTGCTTATGCACAACACGATTCGAATCTGATCATAGAAAAGATTCCCTTCAAGTGAAACAGCCTATAGGGTTACATCATGGTTGGAACAAAGACACATTTGGTTGGCAATTACATACAATGTGGCAGACAGATATCTACACAGACCAATCAATAGGTCAAGTCACACACTCCCATAATCTAATTATCTCTTCGAAAAATTCCCCTCAACTCGACAATATTATTGATTTTTTATTTGACACAATCAGTTGAAGAGAAATATCCAAATCTATGTGTTATTATTTTCAATAACCCATAGTTATAGCAATAAAATTCAATGAGTCTTCCTAAAAACAGATTGATTACAAATAAGAATTCTATATCTTCTTTATAAAGGACCCGAAATACCTTGTTTACGTATCATTGGAAAGTGCATTAACATAAATACAGCAGTAAGAAGTGGCAATACAAAAGTATGTAAACTATAAAAGCGGGTCAAGGTGGATTGTCCCACACTAGCACTTCCACGCAATAATTCTACCAAAGGGGATCCTATTACAGGAATAGCCTCAGGTACACCTGTTACAATTTTTACCGCCCAATAACCAATTTGGTCCCAAGGTAAAGAATAACCTGTCACACCAAAGGATGCGGTCAATACTGCCAGAACCACACCTGTAACCCAAGTTAATTCGCGGGGTTTTTTAAATCCACCGGTGAGATATACACGAAAAACGTGTAGAATCATCATTAGAACCATCATACTCGCTGACCATCGATGAACTGATCGGATTAACCAACCAAAGTTAACTTCTGTCATTATGTATTGAACAGAAGAAAAAGCTTCCGTAACGGTCGGCCGATAGTAAAAAGTCATAGCAAACCCTGTAGCTACTTGGACTAAAAAACAAGTAAGGGTAATCCCCCCTAAACAATAAAATATATTGACATGGGGCGGAACATATTTACTAGTTATATCATCCGCAATCGCTTGAATCTCGAGACGTTCTTCGAACCAATCATAGACTTTATTGAGATAGGCGAGAATTCCCCTCGCAGAACTGTATATGAGATTTTCCCCTCGTACAGCTCAAGCAAAACCACCCAAATAAACAAAATAATAGTCAGATTTCGAAGTCAGATTTAGATATCGAATAAAAAGTTTGAAGCTTATTAATCTTCGATTCAACCTTCTCTAAATCTATGAAAGAAAAAAGTTGATACCTATTCGTTGTGGTGATAATACCAAACTATCAAGTCGGCTCAATCGTCTTTATGTTGATTTTTCGGGGCCTCTTGAATCTTCTATTTACCCATTTTTTTCTTCAATTCATTTTTTTTTTGTTTCTAATGTGTCTTTTTTACTTTATTGATATTGATTGTATTGTTGAATTGATAGTAATTTTCTTGTTAAGACCCTATGAACCAATTTAAAACCTCAGATTCAGATTAAAACCGCGATGATTCCATTCCATAAAAAATAATAAACTACGCCAAGGATTCTCTGAGTAAGAACAAATGGCTCATCACATATTCCATGAATTATACAAAATGACTTAAAAAAAATTTCCAAATCAAACAGTTTGACATTCTTTTTGGAGTCCGGGCACGAGGTCGAATAATAAAGTATGAATCATAGTTCAAATAGTTCTTAATCGAGTTTATTTTATATAGTTCGTGTTCCAGATACTCAACAAAATATCCGACGAAGTAGAACCATCTATATAAAGGTGACAGACCTATTCTCTGTACTATCAATAGAATCAATTCTAACAAGTCACACACTCATATTCCGGAAATACAGAAAGAACTAAATTCCACGATCGAACTACCAATATAAAAATTGAAGAAATAAAAAATCGGCGTTGTAACTGAGTGATTTTTTATTCAAAAGTTAGGAATTTTCAGATTTAATTCAGTGAAATTCCATCCAATAAAACAGACGAATTATAAATCTCTAAAATAATAGATAGAAATACTGCAAATAGAGACATTACGACACCCATCAACGGAGTCGTCCCCCATCCCGGAGCTACTTTACCATATTCCGAATTTAATGGTTTTAATAAACCCCCTGCATTAGTTCGTCTTGAGTTCGATCTAGAACTGTTCTCACCAGTTTGTGTAGCCATACATAAAATCCTATTGTATTCAGTGAGATCTGTTGACTTTGTATACCATTCCATTGTAAATAAACGATCTTATGAGAAATCTGTTGGGGGCTTGAAATTATATATGGAAACAGCAACCCTAGTTGCCATCTTTCTATCTGGTTTACTTGTAAGTTTTACGGGGTACGCCTTATATACCGCTTTTGGGCAACCTTCTGAACAACTAAGAGATCCATTCGAGGAACACGGGGACTAGTTGAAGTCATGAGCCTCCTTCGCGGAGGCTCATGACTTCAATCGAGATAATCAAAAATCATTTAATCTTTTTAGTTGGAACTTTAGGTGGTTCTCGAAAAAAGATAGCGAAAAAAATTATCCCTAGAGTCGAGACTAAAAGAAATGTATAAACCAATGCTTCCATAGATTCAATCGTGATTTGCAATTATAGCTTCCCTATCTATTTGTTTTTGCTTTTTTTGTTGGGAATTTTTCATAGAATACCGGAGTGAATTTGAATCACCACCTTTTGACTCGTTCTCCTTGAAGATTCTTTCCCCCGACAAAAAAAAGAGAGGGGAAAGATAGAAAAGAGGTCTTGTATTAGACTCCCTGCCTTATTGTAGTTGGATCCCCAACTTTTTGGAATGCTCCAAACTCGACTTGAACATCCAAATCGGGGTCAATACCAGCAAAAACATCTCGGAACAGTGTTCTCGCACCATGCCAAATGTGTCCGAAGAAGAAGAGCAAAGCAAATGAAGCATGCCCAAAAGTAAACCAACCCCTTGGACTGCTACGAAAAACACCATCAGATTTCAAAGTCGCACGATCTAATTCAAAAATTTCACCCAATTGAGCGCGTCTAGCATATTTTTTCACAGTAGCCGGATCGCTATAACTGATTCCATTGAGTTCGCCGCCGTAGAACTCAACGGTTACACCTACCTGTTCAACACTATACTTCGATTCTGCCCTTCTAAAAGGAACATCGGCTCTAACAATTCCGTCACCGTCTACTAAAACCACCGGAAATGTTTCAAAAAAAGTAGGCATACGACGTACAAAAAGCTCACGCCCTTCTTTATCTCTAAAAATAGGATGGCCCAACCATCCAACCGCTATTCCATCTCCGCTATCCATTGATCCTGCCCTGAATAATCCTCCTTTTGCCGGATTATTACCGATATAATCATAAAAAGATAATTTTTCAGGAATTTTAGACCAGGCTTCTGATAAACTTTGATTTTCGGCTAGTCCGCCACTAACTCTTCGATATATCTCTTGCTGAAAGTAACCCTGATCCCATTGATAACGAGTAGGCCCAAATAATTCGATGGGTGTAGTTGCTGAACCATACCACATAGTTCCAGCAACAACAAAAGCTGCAAAAAAAACAGCCGCGATACTACTGGAGAGTACGGTTTCTATATTTCCCATACGCAATCCTTTGTATAGACGTTGTGGCGGTCGTACACTAAGATGAAATAGACCTGCTAATATGCCCAATGTACCTGCTGCAATATGATGAGAAGCTATTCCCCCCGGAACAAAAGGATCAAAACCCTCCACGCCCCACGACGGACTTACAGGTTGCACTTTTCCCGTTAGTCCATAAGGATCGGACACCCATATTCCAGGGCCGTACAAGCCTGTTACATGAAATGCACCAAAACCAAAGCAAGCCGCGCCGGCGAGAAATAAATGAATTCCGAAGATCTTGGGCAAATCCAAAGCGGGTTTTCCTGTACGTTCATCACGAAAGAGTTCTAGATCCCAATAGACCCAATGCCAGATAGATGCCAAAAAGCATAAGCCAGAAAACACAATATGAGCTCCAGCTACACCTTCGTAACTCCAAATCCCAGGATTCGTTACAGCCCCTCCTGTGATACTCCAACCTCCCCACGAATTTGTTATTCCTAAACGAGTCATGAAGGGTATAACGAACATACCCTGTCTCCACATTGGATCAAGAACAGGATCAGAAGGATCAAAAACTGCTAATTCATACAAAGCCATCGAGCCCGCCCAACCAGCAACTAGAGCGGTATGCATTATATGAACAGCAAGTAACCGGCCGGGATCATTCAATACAACGGTATGAACACGATACCAAGGTAAACCCATGAAAAATACCCCTTTCTCAAAAAAAAAATAGACACTACGTAACTTTATTGCATTGGGAAAGACTAGGCTATGACTATCTTACGGATCTTTCTTGTTCAGTGGATTATTTCCTAGTATTTTTCGATTTTATTGGTAGGAATTAAGAGAAGCAAATTTATTCTATACTCGATAAGTACCAATGCGCAATGGGCGATTGAGACCTTTTTATATGAATAAATGCGTCCATATTTATTTATTTATCAGTAGAAGGACTTATTCGTAGAAATTTGAATTATTTTATTTTTCAAATATTGTCTCTATAAGATTGATTTTATTCATAGGGTATAATAATTTTGAAAAATAAAATAATATTATTACGTTTCCGCATTAAAGTGAAATAAAATAGAGTATTTAGTTCTTTTTTCTTTTAATTCATGCCTATTGGTGTTCCAAAAGTACCTTTCCGAATTCCTGGAGAGGAGGATGCAACTTGGGTTGACGTATAGTGCGACTTGTGAGATATATTGGGTCACATGGGATTTCCCCGTTCTCTCCCCCGATCGAGATATCCCCCGTTTCGACCAAGAAAATACAAAAATGGAATTATTAATAATAGGAGCACGAATTGTAATTAGATACATTGATTGTATTGGTTGGGGAAATTCATTCATAGTACTTAAAAAAATTTATGGTTGGCTTTGATTGACTTCAAAAAATGAAGTATCCAGACTCTGTTTAAAAAAACCCAATTGGTAATATATCTGCGTATCCTAAAAAATTCCTGTTTGTTATTTGTAAAGTGATAACAAAAAAATGGCGATGAGAGGATTTGTCCTATATATGCAAATCCAAATCGGGCGGATCTTTACCCAGAGTAGAGCATAAACCTAAAAAGATGAAGAGGTCCATTCAGGAACAAGACAATGCCATCGTGCCTTGGATTAAATCACGATAAGCTAAAACAATACATCAATAAGAAGATAATTCAATAAGTTTATTGACTTTTTTCTATTATAAGGACAAAAAAGAAGTCAAAATTCTTCTTTATTGAAAAATCGAATAAAAAAAACGCCCTTTTGTTAGAACCGGATATGAAAAAAAATAGGAAAAACTAAAGAGGCCTGGAAAGTATACATTGCGTTTTTTTTAGCAAATTTTTTTGAACCGTATGCATTAAAAGGTGCGTGTACGGCTCTTAAGGGATACAATTATTTTACCCTAGTCAACCGACTTTATCACGAAAGATTACTTTTTTTAGGACAAGAAGTTGATAGCGAGATCTCGAACCAACTTCTTGGTCTTATGATATATCTCAGTCTCGAGGATAATACCAAAAATCTGTATTTATTTATAAACTCTCCCGGCGGATGGGTCGTACCCGGAATAGCTATTTATGACACTATGCAGTTTGTGCGACCAGAGGTCCATACAATATGCATGGGATTAGCCGCATCCATGGGCTCTTTTATCCTGGCTGGGGGAGAAATTACCAAACGTCTAGCATTCCCTCACGCTTGGCGCCAATGAGGTTTTTTAATTGAGAGAAAAAATAAAACCTATGCCTTCGCCATATCAATATTAAGTAATAATAGCATGGCACTTCGAATTCGATATGAAAAAAAAATTTTCTTTTGAATTTCTTGCAAAAGATTCGATTAGATATCGAGAGAGTGGTATGAAATAAAATGTATTTCTGATTTTATCTTATCGATCGGGAATACAAATCAGCGTCACAAACTTTTTTGTTTTCACACCAAAGGGCTCTTAACAATCTTAACAATATTTATGTTAAAAAAGGTATAAAAAAAAGAGTGTGAAAGGAAAAAGATTTTTCGTTCGATCAAAAAGAAACTTTGGGATTGCTGAATCAAAGAAAAAAGAATTGATTTAATTTTTTTTATTTTTAAAAAGTGAAAAATATAAAGCAACGGAACCACCATAGGATTTTTTAAATACTTCGAAAGTAAGGGTGGCAATTTGATCATTTACCCAGCTCGTGCTGATAGATTTTTTTATCTTTAGTGAATGGAATGTAAGGTTCAATTGTAGAGCCGTATGCAATGCTAAAAATATGATGCCCGTACGGTTTTGTTTAATTCTACCCCCCTGTCTGATTATTTTCTTCTTTATCTGTCTTTTCTGGTTATTTCATCACATCAGATACATAATCCTTCTATGATCAGGGTAATGATTCATCAACCTGCTAGTTCTTTTTATGAGGCGCAAACGGGAGAATTTATCCTGGAAGCGGAAGAATTGCTGAAACTACGCGAAATCCTCACAAGGGTTTATGTCCAAAGAACGGGAAAACCCCTATGGGTTGTATCTGAAGATATGGAAAGAGACGTTTTTATGTCAGCAAACGAAGCACAGGCTTATGGAATTGTTGATCTTGTAGCAATTGAATGATAAAAAATAGAACAACTGAATAAATAGAAAAAAACTCATAAACTCCGGTTAGGATTAATCTAAACCAGCCCATTATGTATATGATTCAACATGCCAACTATTAAACAACTTATTAGAAATACAAGACAGCCAATTCGAAATGTCACAAAATCCCCCGCTCTTAGGGGATGTCCTCAGCGTCGAGGAACATGTACTAGGGTGTATGTGCGACTCGTTTCGGTCATAAGCTGACACAAAAAAAGCAAGAAAACTGCTTTCCGATCGGAATATTCGACGTTAGTGAATAGTCTAAATGGGAAGAACGAACCCCGTTCGGTATACTAAAAACTAAAAAAAAAAAAGGATTGATCTAATGTCTATAAAGCTTATGGTTTCAGCTGAATTTAGATAATAAGCAAGTCTCCATTGGTAGCAAAAGGTTATCCATTAAGCGGACGAAAGTTTATTGAAAACATGAAAATGAAGTTTTCACTAGGTCAAGAAAAAAACGGACTACGAGGGTCAGCTGTCCGGCTAATTTTCATCATTAAATACCGTTACTGTACGGACGTGTCTCGTTGTGAAAGATCTGTTACTGGATAATTAATGGGTAGAGCCACAGAGTGTAGTGTGAACTATACAAGTCACCGATAACATTGATTAAATATTGATTAAATGAAGGAAAGGCTCCGGTGTATAGAGAAGACCTCAACGTTTACAAAGTAACCATAGAAACGATGGAATCCACTATTTCTTTAGCCATTAAATTTCTATTTACTTTAGTTTTGTTATTGACTTATATTTTTGACACCTAGCAAAACACAATTTATTTTTTATTTCGTATTGCGAAATAAAATACCTAAAAAATCGTGGTTGGGAAGGTTATAGTAGCCAAAGCCATCGGAATTTTTATTTTATACATTGGAAAAACGTTTGGTTATTTGGTTATTTATAGACCAGAATAATAACTGAAAGAAAAGAAATCAATTAGTTATTGTCAAAGTTTTATTTATTCAATGACCAGGATTAAACGCGCATATATAGCTCGAAGACGTAGAACAAAAATGCATTTATTTGCATCAAGTTTTCGAGGAGCTCATTCAAGACTTACTCGAACTATTATTCAACAGAAAATAAGAGCTTTGGTTTCATCTCATAGGGATAGGGAAAAGCAAAAGAGAAATTTTCGTCGTTTGTGGATCACTCGTATAAACGCAGTAATTCGAGAAAGGGGAGTATTATATAGTTATAATAAATTACTACATGATCTATACAAAAGTAAGTTGCTTCTTAATCGTAAAATACTGTCCCAAATAGCTATATCAAATAGGAATTGTCTTTATATGATTTCCAACGAAATAAAAAAAAACGGAAGTAGATTGTAAAGAATACGCCGAACTCGTTTAAATGGAGTTCCCGGAGAACGAACTCCGGGAAGATCGAATTTAAATTTATATGAAAAAATATGCTAAAGTTCTAAAGTTAAAGTAGTCAAAATGACTGACCGCATTGAAGAAAAAAATATTTTTTGGCGATTCGTTTTTTTATTACGACGGCAACCTCCGAATTCTTGGATTGGTCTTTTGTTTGACCAATCCACATTTGAGTTTGGATTGGACTTCTGATTCAAGTGAACAAAGAATAGGCCTATTTTTTCTTATTTCTGATTAGAAGACCAGTAGTAGTTCTAGCGGTCGACTCGGTTTTTTCAAACTGTTTCTCATTATTGAGAAAGGGTAACAAAGATAAAATACGAGCTTGTTTTATAGCAATAGTAATTAATCGTTGTTGTTTCAAGGTCAATCTATTAACCCGTCTAGATAATATTTTTCCTTGTTCACTAATAAATCGACTAATTAAACTCATGTTTCTATAATCAATTCGATCCCCCGATTGAATCGGGGGCAAACGCCTACGAAAAGATCGCTTGGATTTAAGAAAAAGTCGTTTGGGTTTATCCATGGTTTTTTGTTTAGTTTATTTATAATCCCTAAAATCCTATTTCGGAATTCTCATTTTCTTTTGACTACACTACAAATAGGATTTTTTTTCAATATGTTCTATATTTCAATATGTTCTATATAATGGAATTTTTCCATGTCAAGGATAAGACATACTAGATTCGATCTATTTCTTTATTTCCCCATGAATCATATGTTTGTAACAATAGGGACAGAATTTTCTTAATTCTAATCGATTGGGCGTATTATGCCGGTTCTTTTGAGTAATATATCGGGAAATACCCGCTGATACCTTCTTAGGACCGTTTCGGATACAACCGGTACATTCCAAAATTACTGTTACTCGGGCATCTTTTTTTTTAGCCATGAAAAACCTTTGAATTTTTGATTTACTCAATCCGTCTGATTCGAAACGAAGAAAAAAATCAACTAACTAAAAATACAACTCTAAAATAAAAAAAAAAAAGGAAGAAATAAAAAAATAAACAATGATTTCGAAACTCTATTTCAACACGACGAGCGGTATTTGAGTTAAAGATCTTCTAGTCTTGACCTAGATCTTCATTTTCCTACACTTACACTACCCCGACGCTAGTACTATATCAGTTAGTTAATTGAATTGGAACCTGAGTCTAGCAGACGTTGGATCCACTTTTCTCTTTTTTAGAATAAAAAAGGGGAAAAAAGAGAAAAGTGGGGAGGATTTATTAGAGATATTTGATTATATCTCTAATCTTCTTCATTGCTTTCAATATCAATAACTAGAATGAAAAAAATCAATAACTAGAAGGAAAAAAAGGGAAATGTCAACGCATCTGGGAAAAAACGATTAATCTCTATCAATAGCCCGGCTAACAACCCGAACCATAGCGTACTTAGTACTGGGGCCACGGAGAGATATGTTTTTAGGTCTCGCATAGAAAAACCTCCTTTTTTACGTATTGTAATACTGTAATACATAAAGAAAACGTATATATGATCAGATACATATGTACTTAAGAGTCAACTAAAGTTAAATACGGAAGACCAAATGAAATGTACAATGATCCATAATTGTTTTTCTTATTAGT